TCCTTCAACGACTCTAAGAAATAATGGTCTCGAACATAGGGGAATTCAGATGAAAGCTCCGGTCCTTGAATGAACGACTTAGCCCCTTGCACACTAAGGTGCCTTAGCCTATCCATACACAGCCACACCCAAAGGGGAGCGCCTGCCCAACTATCCGATCTTGTTTTCCCTTTCCGGGTAGATCTTCTCATTGACAACAATAGGTATCGGCCATAACCAAAGAAATTCTTTTTCAAAGGAGGTAATTCGTTCGCTCCAAACACGACTTGCTTGTAATTTATCCTTCAATCCCAAAAAAGCAAGAATGAATGACCAAACCCGACCCAATTTCCTTATTTTCTTATTCCCGCCAGGCGCTGTTAAGCCCTTCACCTCCTTCTGATGATCATTCCACTTCTTCGCCGCGGGAACATCTCTCTACTTAAAAGAGGGAACGAAGGCCCCGACCAATCATCGTGAAGAGAACCAATAAGAGCCAAAGGAGGTGATGAAAAGACCTTCTCTCTGGCCCCCTTTTCTTGCAGCTTTCGGACTTGGCCGATCATGAAGAAGATCATCCTCGCTCGGTCACGGGTAGATAAATAAAGGAAAAAGCCTTCTCTGGAGCATGCTCATGACAAGATCCCGAACTCCTACTTTGAAGGTTGGCAGCTGCAAGACCCAAGTCAATGTCTTAAGCCGGGCCTTCGACGGCGGCATGGAAGAAAGAAAGTAGTTTTGTTCTAAAGTCGAGATTTTGAAACTATAGAAGACCATCTTCGCGAGAAAGGTCTCGATCCCTTCCCACCTTAGATCGAGCTGGCATGGCAGCCGGGGCTTCTTCCCCGGAAATCATTCCCATCCAGCCGGACTTTGAAAGTCGATCTAGCGGTGCCTTTCCCTATCGCCTTCTTTTTGATAGTCGTAAGCTAGAGCCCCTATGGTATGGTGGCATCAAAAGCTAACCATTAGGTTCGTATTGCCAATTTGAGTACTTTTTCCACTAAGCGAGAAGGGCCCTCAATCGGACGAGCGCAAATCACTCCTTTTCTCAAGTGGGAAAGACGCTTTGATATGGCTGGATCTACTACGCAAGTAGCATACTCGGATCAAGCAGCATCTCTTTTGGTTCAAAGCGAGTCCAGGAATATCTGACAGGTTGGGCGGACGGTCTCTCAAGCGATTCTTCCAATCTTTTGCATCTTGTGGTGAAGGGAAGCCCAGTTATTAGTAGCAAAAAGAGAAAGATGAAGGGCTTCGCTCCCAGGTTGATGGATCAAGAAATGAATGAAAGGTTGGAAGATCCTGCCCAGGGGGAGAAGTCTCAATGGGATGCATTTGCAGAGAGAAAGAGAGATGCCGCTGCTACCAAAGGTGCACCCCGACAAAGCTACACTGCCTGAGGAATCATCCCATTTTCTCATATGAAGTCTATCAGCGGTGCTATTTACTATTCTTTCTAGTTCTGACTTGGGAAGCTGATCTCGATCTCAAGAGAAGCGTGACGATCATTCAAAAGGAGAAGGATCGGACAAAAGAAGGTGGTGACGACGGCCCGGGTGGATAGGATGGGATTCTGACCTCCACACCTGGACGGAGTGGTGACTTTGAGAGGTAGAGAGATTTTAAGCCTAAGCAGAGATCTTTCTTCAAATTCTTGGTCTTGCAGGTTGGTGACCGATCAATCAGTCTCTACGACCGGATCCAGTCTGAGAGATGAGCTAGCTTTCTTTCGGGTGTGAGTGGAGCAGAATGAGTGTGAATTAAGGGTGTGATTGCTTTGATGGAAAGAGTAGCACTCCCGATAAATCGATATCCGGGGGAAAGAAATCCATATCCCTCTAATAGTAGCAGACTGCGAAGTTGAAAATCGAAGGGGAACCAGAAATCTTGATCCATGGTCCCCCGGCTTGAAGTTGAAGCAGACGTCCAGAGGTGCCTTTCTTGATGGAATGAAAGAAATGCCGACCTATAATTCCTGGTCATGAAGTGGAAAAGAAAGAAGTAGCATGGAAAGGAGGTGCGCTGGAAGTGGAAAGATTTTTTATTTCAAAATTTCGTATTAAGATGGATTTGATTTCAAGCCTTCTCTTTTCTTTGCTTTACAGAATTTATCTTTCTATCTATCAGTGAAGACTGAATTTAGGATTTGGCAATTATTGATGGAATTCCTTCCTTCTTTCTTGAAGTGACAGAATTCTTTATTTATTTCAGATATGACGGAATTGATATCGCCGTGAAATCTTTCTTTTTTTATTGCTTTCTTCTGACTCCTTACGTATACTTCACTCGTTGGGTTCGGCTGTCAGTTTCAAATCTTGAACCAGAATTGATCGATAGAAGTGCTTAAGCTGGAGGTGGAAGCATGAGTTCAGAGTTAGCATCGAAGGATGAAAAAAGACCCCCGGTTGAAGTGCCATCAAATCCAAAGGGCACATGTAGCCATGCCATGAAATACAAAGGGCTAGCCAACAAATGATAAGAAGGGCACGCACGTGAAGCAAGGGGATGGAGGGCAGCCGTCCGGCGATTGAGGACCGCACATATCAAAGATAAAGAATATGAAAACCGAGACTATTTAAGTAGAACTCGGATATACTGACCGGGAGGCCGAGTTGAAAGTAAGGCTTTAAGCGAATTAAGATAGACAATACAATAGATGCTATCTAACTAAGATTTTCAGTCTTAAGCTAATCAGTATTGGTAAGACGGGTACGTAGACGCACAAGAGAGGTTTTCTAGTCTTTTAATTGAATATAGGGGGCAGGGGAATCTAGTAAGAAAGAAAGAGAAAAAGGATAGAAGTCTTACAGGAATTCGATCCAGCCCCGGTTTGAGCATCTCCCTAGCCTACCTACTTTCGAAGCTATCCTTTTGTCTCTCTATCCTTGCTAACGAGAACCTGTGAGACGGCTAGTATACAAGAGTATTCACCACTAATATCTCAGGCACGGTTGTGCGAGATGCGTGAATCGCAATGCTAGTCGTAAGAGATCATTTCTAGTTTAGCAAGGAGAAGGAAGCAACCGGAGAGATCTTCTTTTAAGGACAGGAACGAGCGTAGACAGAGGAGAGAGTTAGAGTGACTCGTTAAAGACAAGAGAAGAAGCAGTCAACGGTTACCAGTTCCGTTAGCCGATTAGCAAGCGGTACCCGAGGAACAGGCTTAGTCAGAGATTCAAAGAGTTGGGTTAGCGATCCTCCTTAACAGAGTCGGGAAAGGGATAGATAAACAGAGTCGGGGTCATAGTACTGAGCCGGTTTAGTTAGACCTTACCTTTAATTTACTCTTTGTCTTTTAGCTAATGGTAATAGTTTCAAAGATAGACGTGTCACATAATCACAGAAATAAGGAAATAAAGTGAGTGAAGGAGTGACTCTCGGGGATAGGCACGACTGAACAGACTCAAATGCATAAGTATACTTTAGGAGTTCCTATGGAAAGACAATAAGGCGTCAACAGTGCCGTCTAGCGCCTTTTAGGCTTAGTCACGTCTCCCCAGATAAGGAAGCAAAGCCATAGCACGAGAGAGAAGGCGTTCCTTCGCCGTTTTATTTCGAGGAAGCGCTCAAGTCGAGACTATTATATGTCAATAGAGAAAGCGGATTCAGAAAGAAAGCGAGTCCTTTTAGTCTGTAATCTTGTAAAAGAGGGTTTCAACTAGACTACGGGTTGTTATTCTAGTAGACATAACCCGAAAGCCGCGCAAACCAGATCACTCTAGACTTTTTACACTTGCTCAATCTCTAAAGCTAATTCGGAAACTTTGGAATGGGAGTAAAGCCCGGCGAACCAATCTCGATAGTAAGCATTGGGCGGGCGATAGGGAGGACGGTCTCTGGATTTCTTTCTGCTGGCAAGGCATAAGAGCCGTTACCTATGGCCTGTGTGGTCTTGGAATTACCCAATGAATGTCTCCTAACGCCGCGACGGGGACCGGTAGAAGCAGACACAAATTGACTCACTACATGAACTGCATAAGCGGACGAATAGCAGTAATATATACCAGACCCTTATTACCTCCGTAGAAGTCACATTCTGGGGAGGCTCGGCTTCTACCCAGGGCAGAAGGTGGAGAAGGCTGGGCCGTAGCTACTATACTAGGATAAAAGTATGACCTCTTTAAGATCTGGGATAGATCTTTCCGATGATATCCATGGCCCACCCTCGAAATGGCCAAGGCTTTATAATCGGGTATAACTCGGAAGCCGGCTTTTGCTGGATTCCTGCATACCTCTGGCAGGCATCGCAGCTCTTAGCATGTGCTATGTAATCTGCAAGGACCGTAGGCCAGTAGTGGCCATGTCTCCGGATCTCTCGAATTTCCCTCAGCGCGCTCGATCTACCTATCTTTCTGAGTTTGATTGGTTTTCGCTCCAGCTGACCTTTCCATTTAATCACTGACAAAACCTACCTTTCCATTTTTCTTACCCTATGAGCTTTCAGCAAAGGACAGATTTCTTGGTCCATTGACATCGATCAACGAAATAGACCTCCTTCTTTCACTTTTGTCGTTGTCTTCCAATTCAAATAGCCCCATTAAGTGAGTGTTCCGCGAGAAAAGAGAGGCTGACATCTTTTCTTATCTATCTATTTTCGTAAATGAAGAAGATAAGTGAGAGCTTACTGACTGCATCTTCTAAGAAGGGCTTGGAAGAAGAAATAGAATCTCCTTTCTTTTTCGAGAAAAGGTCCCATCCTTCAATATCATGATTGGGTCGACCAGGCCAGATCATGAGTGAAATATCATGATCGGGTCGACTAGGCCAGATCATGAGTGAATAGAAAATAGAAAATGTACATAGCAGTTCCAGCTGAAATACTTGGAATAATTCTACCACTTCTACTAGGAGTAGCCTTTTTAGTGCTAGCTGAACGTAAAGTAATGGCTTTTGTGCAACGTCGAAAGGGTCCTGATGTAGTGGGATCATTTGGATTGTTACAACCTCTAGCAGATGGTTTTAAATTGATTATAAAAGAACCTATTTCACCAAGTAGTGCAAATTTCTCCCTTTTTAGAATGGCTCCAGTGGCTACATTTATGTTAAGTCTGGTCGCTCGGGCCGTTGTACCTTTTGATTATGGTATGGTATTGTCAGATCCGAACATAGGGCTACTTTATTTGTTTGCCATATCTTCGCTAGGTGTTTATGGAATTATTATAGCAGGTCGGTCTAGTAATTAGGGGGCGGCCGTTCGGTCGCCTATGATACTAGGACCAATAGGTCAAAAATGGGTTTGTGCCGCAGGTGTTGAACGATCCACTCTACACAGGTGTGGGCTTACAGGGCTCATAAAGCCTTTCATTCATCAATAGGGCCCTGGTCGGTCACTTTTATGGGCCGGGATCGATAAGTGGAATGGAAGTCATAAAAAAAATATCTTGATCTTCGCACCTCAGATCAAGAGGAAGGGTAGCTTGTCAAGCTGGCCTAAAATTTGAATTATTATTAATTATTATATATATAAATATATATAATTAATATATAAATAAAAACGTTGTCTTTTAACCGGCTGTTCTTCTTTGTCAACGCTACTAAGGACCTATAGGTTCGCAATAATTCAAATTGGTTATTTTAAAAAGAAAAGGCGCTATTTAGCCCTACATTAGTAGAAGTAAGCGGCTGAGTTAGCCTAGCCTACCCTAAAAGTGGTATAGTAGGGTATAGTAGGCGAGCGAGTTAGCGAAGACGCTTAGGCTAATAGAAAAGAGAGCGTCGGTGCGTAGCCTTCATTCTACTACGCTACGAAAAGGTTACGAAATCACTTAGCTCGACGTTAGGAGAGTCAAGGGGGAACGCCATACCTACATAGAAGAACCGCTGTTCGCTGACTTTCTAAGGTATAACCTTTCGCCCCCTACTGAAAAGGGGCAATTAGCTTTGCACCACTGATAGACTACTTAAGATTCAATTCAAAAGGCCCTACTTAGTTTCGCAAGCCTTTGTCATTGTCAGTCTACTAAGTAGGGCCTGAGGCCCCCTGTGAATCCGTAAATCTGAGGAGCATGCCGCAACAAAAGGATGGTCCCCTATGCATTTCATTCTTTCCGGAAGGGAAAAAAAGAAGTACCCCCCATCATAGTGAACCCCTCCTTGTGATCGGGATGAGGTAGATGCCTCCCAGCCGGGGGGCGGATCGAATCGGAGTTTCCTTAGGTAGCCACCGACCTACAGTTATCCTTAAACTTCCGTGCTTGGTGGAGAAGAAGCGAACAAAGGTACGCTCGCTTGCTGTCTTGTTCTCTGTCGCGAACTGGGATCGCTCGCCAGCTAGGTCAGATTGGAGCAACATTGTATGAGAACATATTACCCATATTCGGGGACAAGGGGCGAAACGACCTCTCGATCTACTTACTGCAGCCCAGGAAGAAAAACGTCGTCTAGGCGTTACCTGTTGCTCCGATCTCCCCTACGCCTAGGACGTTGTCTGGGCCCACCAAGAGCCATAGTTAGTTGCTGTTTCCATTTGGTAGTTTTTTTATCGTTGTTGATACCGGCAAGACCCAGCCAGATGATGTCTGCTGGTTGGTAGTGAGAGGACTCTTAGTACCTGCATACCCAAAAGGGGGCGCTGGTTCAAAAACAAGAATTTTTATCTTTCTTGCTCTCCCTTAGCAGTGGGAAAGGAGTCTATCTATCTGCCTAGCTTTGGTAGATTTCCCCCAACGCAATCCACAGAAATTCCACGAATCCCTTGGTGGATAAGTCCGACGACTCAGCAGCAGTGCGGAATTTTCTTTCTCGTCTGCTGGATCTGATCTATAGTTAGGGGGCAATACATACCAAAAGGTTCGAAGAAGGATAATGAGTGAAGATCTGCCCCAGCCAAGTCGTCGACCGCTGCGGTACCTGAACTGAATGCTCTGAGGTTGAAAGGCAAGTAGATAAGCAGATTCCTACCTGTATTTTTCTTGTCTCGATTCGTCCACTGCTGCTACTGATAATGGAAAAGGTTATTAAGTTTACTTCTTTGCCTTCTTGAAGGTGGTTGGGCATTAACCAACACAACAGTGAAACCCGGTCCAGCTTTCGCTCCCTCCGCTTCCTCAGGGCCCTCACTTCCTCACTCAACTCACTCAGACGCTCGCCTCACGTCACTTCGCTCGCCTTGGGAGGAAGGCTACTGACGGTAGCGAATCTCAGAATACGAAGAAGATCAGAAAGGCCATCATAAGAGCAAACAAGGCAATGGCTTCCGTGAGAGCAAAGCCTAAAATGGCATAACCAAACAATTTAGTATCCAATTCCGGACTCCGTGCTACTGAATGGATCAACGAACTGAATATCTTTCCAATTCCGACTGCTGCTCCAGCTAAAGCAATTGTAGCAGTTCCAGCACCGATTTGAAACCCTCCATAACATCTTTCAAAGTTTTCATTTCAGTCTATTAATTGGAAGCAGTATTTTTCTTCTTGAAAGCGAGTTAAGTGGCTCTGAGGGGCACGAACGGTATAACAATAAGTACTGATTCGACTAGCTCGAACGTGGGGAACGAATGCTTGAATGTGAACAAATAGCTGACTCTTGCAAGTTTGTGGCCAGCGATCACCCTCTAAGCTGCTTGATAACGAACTAAAGGGCTCGAAGCTATAGAAGCTCTACAAATAGCAGTTCTTATGAATTTATGGCACAGTTCTTTAAGCTGGGTAAAGGTAAAGTAAACAGTAAACAGCAAAGACTCCCTATATCGAACCCCATTTTTTGATATGCCTTAGTCTAAAGAGCTGGCTTAGTACATATCCATAAATATGTATTTTTGACTGCGGCATAGCTATCCCGTAGTTTTCCTTTTCATAAGATAAAGGATAGCCGTATAGGTATAGTATACGTAAGTTTACCTATATCTATGTATTTACCTTATATGCCTAAAATTGACAGATGAGTCGGGATCCTAATCTTACTATTACAATTAGAGGATCAGCTCTTATTTGCAATCTTCCTTAAAGAAAGTCTAAGGTAGTTGCAGGTCCATTTTACTTTTTTTATAATGTGCGGGATTCCTACTCTGAGTAGGCTTCTTCGTGCGTGCCATTCTAGGAGTCTTCATTTACTCCGGTATAAAAAGGGTTATATCAAGGTCAATAATTTCTTTCTGGTCCACCAATAATTTTTTTTTCAACTAAGGTTTATTTAAGTCCGCCACAGCATGCCTTTTCCGTCTATAGCGGATAGGTAATTTAGCTACCTCCGCAGCAACAATTGCTTCAGCGGGAGCTGTCGTCGTGGGATCCGTAATAGTGAGCATTGTAACTGATACCGGGAGTTTCATATCTAGTTTTTTCTGCTTACGAAATGCTTACGCTTACCAAAAGGACTAGGGCATCTTGTCAAAAGCAAAAGCGAGCGGTGACTCTATCGGAATCTATAAAACTCGACTGGAAGCGGGTGGAACCCACAATTGAATCTGTCCTGTCTAGAGGTCTACGCCCTTAACCACTGCGTGTTTACTGACACACTATCCCACCTTAGGGCAGCCCCCTTATTTCAAATAGAATACCTATCCTATTAGCTCTGAATAGCTCTGAAGCAGGAAAGATTCTTTGCTTTTCTACACTACATTCTGGACGGAAAGGAGATGGTTGTTGAACATCTTCCTAGGCCCCTTCCATTGTACTCTTCCCTTCTTCTTCCCCTCCGACCTGTGCTATCCATTCTGCATGCAGTATTATAATATTAGTAGGTCTTGGGTCTAGGAAATGCCAACAGAGAAGCAAGCCGAACCACCATAAGCGGATCCTGAGCATGAGTCAGTACGTCAACAATCATAAAAAAAAACCTCCATATAGCACATTTCCCGATATAAGGATTCTTTGTCAGGTCTTTCCAATGCCGGGGACAGCAGCAAACCACCTTTTTTATTCACAAATGATTGTGATTGTGGAGTTGAGGCAGGGAACGGTGCTAGACGACTCGGCGATTCTACCCTACCTTTTTCCCAGGATTTGATTGCTGCTTGACGAGAAAAAACCGCATGTTTGGCTCTATATTCAGCTTTTTGGCTTAGTAAGCTCTTCTTTCTCTTTCAGGCACTCTACCTCAGCAAAGGACGCGATGAAGGAGTCACCATCTGTCACATGGGTGATCAGGGCGGACATTGTTCTTTCGTCAGTGCAGTCAGATTGGATCTGAGGCAGAATGGATAGATAGAGTCTGGTTTCGCCAGGCGCTCCTGTCCCTTTCCCGAGAGGATGGCTCCCCCCTTGGGCTAACTCAATGACCCCACCCACTTATCGTTCCTACCCGACCTTACTTCTGAAGGCGAATAACTCATTATCGATAAGAGAAATTCGTGATCCGAGCATTAAGATAGAGTAAAGCACACAAGCAACTAAGACAGAAGGAACTGGAACAAGGTTTACTCAACTCATCTCGACACGCATCTTGACTCAACTAGACTCGTGACAACCTATATAAAAAATTTTTAGGTTATTTAATGAAAAGAAATTATCTGATTCATTGAACGCTATCTCTTCGCCTGCGGTGCCACTTGTCGTTCAGGAAGTCAATTTCCTTTTCGGGGGAAGATAGTTTGAGCTTCCTTTCCCTTTTGCCTCGAATGACTGCTTTAAAGTCAATTGTGATAGAGCTCTTTGAAAGGAGGTTAAGGCATCTGGATTAGGTGTAGGACTAAGGGACTGAATTGGCACCATCTTTTCAGCTATGTCAAAGAGTCATTTCCACGCCACGGATGCTGGAGTTGTCTAAGCCTGGGCTGTCTACTATGGAATGAAGCTAGCATTGGAAGCTTTCTTTTACCGAATAGATGTGGAGACAGGCAGTGCAATGTGGGAGCCGTGCTCCAACAAGACCCGAGCCTAGCATTGGACACATTGTGGATGATATTCAAGCTAGAATTTATTCTTTTTAAGTTTCTAATTGAATGCGGATACTCATAAGAATGGTAAGAGGGTGGCACATCAATTAGCTAAACTATCCATTTAATCATCAGGGATGGGGAAAATATGGTTATAGGAGATTCCGGAATCTAATAAGCAGTCCTTCTGTGTAAAGTTAGCTAGTGTGGATTCGCGGAAACTCTTAATATTATCGGGCACAACAAACAACCAGAAGCCATATCTTTCGTCGCTTGCTGCCAAACAACCTATTGCTATTGACAAGAGTCGGTCAATGCCATTCAATGTCCAGCCAATAACCAATTGAGGAAGCAAGCCGAATCCTTATATACGAGAGAATAAAGGGATCATAGCGGTGAAGGAGGACGACCGGAGAGAGGAGCTTACGAAAATAAGCTACTAAAAGCGACGAGGGCAGCATGTCTTTACTGGGGAAAGCTGCCAAATCATTCATATTATCGGAAGCTCTTGTCAAAGGATTTTACCTCTGTTGGACCTAAAGCTTTCAAATCGGAACCTGAAAGGTAAGGCGCGTTGGTTAAGTATCTCATTCCACAAAAGTTGCACAAATCTCTTAAGACATGAGAATAGGAAGGCGTATACCTTACGTACTTTTTATTAGCCGGTGTGTTGATGATCCTCGTGTTATAATTTCTATCTATTAGTTGATGATCGAGCTCTTTATGATTGAATGAAGTGAAAGATCAAACTCAAAGGGCTCTCCCTTTATCGTCATCGTCGCTATCATAGTTGCTATCATCGTCGCTAAAGCTCCTCCACTTTCCTCCTTCCTTTGCTAACGCTCCTCCCTTTGACCAAAAACACAAAAGACGGTGCATGAGGGAGAGAAAGATGTTGCTCTCATACCAGATGCTTTGAGCAAACTAGCCTATCTCTCGGCAGGATGGTGTGCCCAAACTGTCATTTCATTCGAGGCGGGATCGGAGTAAGGGGCGAAGTCTCGAGCATCGGTACTCGCAGCCTTTAGGTTTAGGTAATCGTCAGATTTCCAAAGCCGACAGGCCTTCACGCCCCGACCCTCAGATGCGGGGTTCACTGAGCAAAGGAGTCGGCAGATGTTACATTTTTTTAGACTCCACCTTCGCGAAACTACTAAAGAGAAGGCTAACAGTCTTTAGCGCAGCTTATTAGGGATTTCCCAACGGAAAGGCTTTGTCGAACCCTCTTACGTTAACCTACCTTCTTGCCAGCGAAATAAAATTTGAGGTCGCGCATTCAATGACTGCTCTAGAGCCGACTTATTCGGGCATTTCCAACGCTGTGAATAGAAAGAGATTTTTACCCTTCTCTCTCCCCATATCTGTCTGTTTCGACCAAGCGAATAAAGCCGGTGGCTGCTGCTCTACTATATAAGTACCGTGCGTGAGGAAAGGATCTCGCGTGGTAAAGCATCTCGACGCTCAATAGCCGTAGTTGACTATAGACCTTCACGAGTTACTTGTCATCACCCGGAAATCACAAATCTTTACCAAGTGCCAGAGATTGGTTTGGAACTTTCTTGAAGCATCAAGCCTGGCATCCCAAAGCCAGCGTAGTCCAGGCGAACTCAATAATCCGATTTTCAAAACTGTGCCCAGCCAGCCTATCCCAGATCGGGCACTTATCAACGATCGACGTGACATGAGTCAAAAGACAAGGCTTCTAGTTCCAAGCGCTTGCCCTCATGCCTGGTAAGGTCCTCCAAGGAAGAGGCACGAGCTAATCTTTTACTGGATGAAGGCCGGGGCGGTATAAAGGATAGGCTAGTCCAGCTAGATTCTCTCAAGCTAAAAGGGTAGTTTACCCGCATTGGCATTTGTAACAAAAAGAAAGACTTTGAAACCAGTTAAGACTTCAATGATTTATTTCTATATACAAAAAAGTAGGTGATAAATAAAAAGAAAGACTTACAGTATGAACTGTAAGAAAGGTTTAAACTATTGATTTATCCCGCCTAAAGAAAGAAATTATAACACGAGGAAGAAAGCCTACGGACAGCCTAATCTTCATCTCTAGAGGTTTGGAAGGAGATGTCTATGCAGTGACTGGAGTTCAAGAAGGAAGGACATTCTATTAAAGTAAAAGGAAGGGAAGCAAGATCATAAAGGCCAATGTCAGGTCTTTCTCGCCAACTCGGATTCGGATAGTTGATTCCCGATTGGTTAAGCTGTTGACATCCAAAGGAAGATGTGACATTAGAATCTTCCGTGGCAGAAGCCTATGGATAGAGATCACCTTCTCCGCTCTACGCTGACTTGGTCAAGGTACTAAAATAAAGTAAAGAAGATCATTGAAATCAGTGCCGTCTTCTCGGGTCAGAATTAAGGGAAGATAATTACTGAAGCTGGCTGGCTTGAAATTGAAAGAAAGGTCGCTTCAAGAAGCTATGCCGGATCCTTTCGTTGTTCTCTCGCTCCTCTCTCGGGACTGTAAATGGATTAGAAACCTTTGGCATTACATTCAAACTTGAAACAAGGCATGTGTAACCGAGTCAGGGTCGTAGCGATAGGACTAGTAAAGTCAAGCCTTACCTTACTCTTGCAAGTCTTTTCGTGTGCTTTGTTGTTCTCAGATGCTACATAACGGCTCCTATAGCAGAATAACCGCTATTAGTACGAATCCCCTGCTAGTATGCCTTCCTTTCGTACCGATCGTCACTGTCTTTCCTTGATGACTCAAATCAATAAGACAAAGAGTTACTAATAGCTGTAGTTAGGGCCTTTGCCAAAGAAGAAAGACTAACTTCTCCGATTTCTGTTCTAGAGCCGAGAGAAGAATGCACACTGCCTATCCTGCTTGAAGATTGCGAGATTTGCATTTGCAATAGCAAGACTCTTATATTAAAGTAAAGATATTGGTTGTGTTTGTTTTGTTTGATAAGTCTCTCCTTACTAGACTCGTGACCCAGGAACTCCCCCTTAAGGTGCATTCATGGTGAGTAAGCCGAGTCCCTTTTTTTGGATAATCCTTCAGTGCACTATCAAGTAGTCGATCAAACAATCCCTTTATGACTCCGCTTTCTGAGTCGTCCACTAATTCAACTAGATCAAGGCGTCTGAGTATAAGTTAACAATCCTAAGAACGTTCTAAATTCTTGATTTAGAAATTCCGTCAATCAATGGCTAGTCAAACTAAGAAAGAAAGCCAGAACCTCCATGACTAGGACAAAAAAAGACGAATGGAATCCTTGCCTTTTGCCTCTATGGCCATCCAACCCTCTCAAGAAGACCATTAGTTAGAGTACTTTCTTTCTTTGTAGTTATCAGGCATGTGAAGATACAATCAACTTAGAAGGAAAGTTGCTGTTGCTCAACTTTAGAGCACCATCTCACCATGTCATAAGCTTTCCAGATGTCAGTCCAGTGCCAATTCAAAAGAAACGCTCTTGGCCGATTAGTTGGCTTAAAACGGCCGATATGAGCTGAGATATCGGTCCTATGAATCTGTTCCCGAGGGTCGAGCTGCGTTAAGCTCTTATTCTCCGATTCTGTTAACGCCGTCAACGCGAACTGCCGATGCGGCTTCTGACTATGCTTTCTGCGGTCTTCGTTTCGACTCTTCCGCTGTGAAAAGAATAGGTTGTTCTCAGGTGTAAAGGAAGAGCTGCTAGTAACAAGTGAGGGAAGGAACCCCAAGGAAAGAAGAAATCAAAGCTCTCTAGCCGGGATATCAAGATTCACGTGCGAAGGGACAAGCGAAAGGCTTCCTGGTATAAGAAAGAAAGTAGAGCTAGGCAAGGTCTTCTGTGAGTGAACGAGATGAGGATCGAGGCAGTTAAGTTCCACCAGGGTAGGTGCTTTCTTCGCGAGTATGTCTGTTGATGGCGCAGTGTCCTATCTGCTCAAGGAAAGCTGCCCAACTCAATGTGTTACGCATTAGCGGCATTTGCTACATAATCCGCATCTGTTGTCAGATATTTTACTATAAGGTAAGTGAGGACTTCTTCCAAGAACGGATTCTTCTTAATCTTAATTAAGTTGATTTGTTGCTGCTGATTTCAATAGCCAAGTCAAGCTTTCCAGCAGGCGAGACAGATGCCGATTCTACCTCTGTCAACTACCTCTTTATTTTATATTTTGATCACTCTTTTTTCCATCAACGATTGCCACGTGAAAGCTCTAAGTCAAGAAGTCAAGCCAGCAAGAAAGTCCGAAAGTGAGAAGGTACGGTTTCATCATCCTAAGCTACCTCACCTCACTAAGTCCAGTCTATGCGCCCTTAGCCCAAGGATAGAGACAGGGCTAATGCTTTGGTCATACTAGATGACGAGGCTTACCGAACTACCTTTGCCGTAACTCAGAGAGAGAAGGCCGCTCAAGCAGAATCCGAATACGACTCTCGCTAAACAAGAGCTCTTTACTGCTAAGCTGATCACAACTTCATATTCAACAACAGCAAGAAGACGACTCTAGCCCGCTGAAAGCTTTGAACATTCGCTTTTCTCGGGTTCCTAGCCCAAAGGTTCTAGGGTTCGAGAGAGAAATTCCTACTATAAGGAAGGGAAGAAGGTAATCCAATTAGTAGAATGCTGCTTTCTATCGGTTGTTCACATTCAAGCATGAGTTAGTTCAGAGTCGGCAAGGGGAATCAGAGAAAGGGCAGTTTAGTCAACAATCATGACCATGGGAACATTTGTTCGCTTTATAGGTACCCCCGAATCTACTAGTCATCGCCTTTGAGCTGGGAAAAGCATTTACCTGGAGTCGGCTATTCCTGATTCAGCAAAGGAAAGAAGCCTTGATCCCAAGACTAGCTGCGTCTTTTTCGACTAGTGAGTTGTTGCCTAGCCTTGGTCACTGAACTCGGTCACTGAAAGACCTTTCGAGTCGAACTATAGTGGATAAAATAGCTGCTTATTCTTCTTAAACGGATCCATCTTCTTTCGCTCCTAAATCAAGAAAAAAGCTTTTGTCGGCTCTGAGGCTGAGGAAAGCCGCTGACCAAAACCTAGCGTTCGCACCCCTTTCGAAGCGGAATAAAGGGAAAAGTGAGTTGCAAGTCGAGAAAGAGAGAGAGAACTGCCTAAAAGGAGAAGTAAAAAAAGGAGTCCTCGTAAAGCCTAAGGTAAGGAAGGCTGTTCACCAGGTAAGGCCTCCCATCCGGTCGAGAAGAAAGGGATTCCTTTGAAAGAAAGGGGAGTATACGAAGCGAAAAGGGAAGGTGGGAGGGGGTAAGGTAAAGTTGAGATAGGATCGTAAACCGCCACCCTTCCGCATCCGGTTGAGCCGATTGATCGAATGGCCTCATCAACAATAAGGTGGACTTCAATTGACGCGATAAGGTGTTAGAAGCACCCTGACGGGCCAGGGTATGCCGATGGTTGGAGGGCTACTTAACATCATTCTCTAATAAATCAGCCCCATGAGATCATCCCGTTGCACCCCTCACGCAACGTTAGAGGGCTGGGTCCCCTCCCAAGTCAAGTTATAAGGTAAGCGCTGTGCTAAGTTTAGAAGTCCGTCTATGTCGATTCAGTTGCAGTTATTCGCCTTTCTTGCGAGCCAGAAGTTTGAGTTGTTTTCCTTTCATTCACCCTCTCCCGCTATCCTAAGCCTTTCTTTCGTCCTGCCATTCTTTCTGCTAGCTATCTAGTGGGAGAAAAAAGAGAAGCCCCTCCTGTTGGCGTGCTATAAAATTGAATTTGAGTGATAGGCCAATGCTAAGTGTTCCATGTCGTTGGATAGTCGGTTCGAGGGCAAGGAAGGAAGTTCTCATTTTTAAGCCTGCGAGCTAGTAATTCCTCTCCTCGATAAAATGGGCATACCTTTAGATTTCCTTCGCTTCGTAAAGTAAACGACAATGGAAAGAGTGAAAAAAAGAGTGGAAGTTGCCCCTCCTAGGGTTCCAATTTTAGTTTTAGGTTACATTGGAGTCTCTTACTAGTCCATTTCTAATCCCTTTTAGCCAGTTTCCTTCTATCCCATTGAAGCAGTTGTACCAATTGCAACAGTCTTAAGGCCATTAGTTGGAGTGCTAAGTGCTGCTTTGGCAGTCGAGTTTTTTCTTACATCCAGTGCTACATCTAGAGGTCCAGTCCCCTAGGTCATTTGATATCTCTAGTCTGAGTTCCGTTCAACAAGCCAGTTCTGTTAGATCGCTTACAGTCCCCGTAGTGTCCAGTAGCTGTCTCTTTTTCTTACCTTAACCTTAGGCAAGCGAAAGACAGAGGCTTGAAATCAAAGTTAAGATATCTCCATCCGGTGGGAGTTGCTATCCATATAGTTCCATGGCAGTTCTACTTGCAGCCATTGATAGTTCTCTTGCATCCGCTTTCAATCCAGCAGAGTAAGGGGCAAAAGGATCTGACGCAAGTTGGAGGATCGACAGAAAGCTAGGGTTTTTCTTCTCCCTTATTATCCTTTTCTAAGGAACTAAGGAGTTAACGATATCTCGCTTAAGGAGATATCTAGCCAAGCGATTCACCTGATCCAGACACGCCAATAGGCGGGTTTGAAGATAGTAAGTAAGAGTAGTGGCATTCTCATCAAAAGGATAAGTAAGTTCGCAATCCAGTGATAAAGTGAAAAAAGGTGCTTTTTTCTGCGCATATTCCCTGGTGAGGATATGCATATAATATTTTAGGTATTAGAGTGCATCAAGATTATAGGTTACAGTTTCTAATCTATAGGATTGATTCTGGCTTCTGTAGGACTACTAACTAGATTATGCTTTCTCTCCGGGCCTTTGCTAAAAACGTTGGAAGGAAATCTGTGCGAAGGCTTTCTGTGGGTAAGGCAAAGGTAGATGTAATATTGCGATATGTGTCTTACCTTGGTAATTCCTTTATTTACCTAGTGGGTCTAACTTTATGTCTAAGGAAGAGGATAATCGCCCTAAAGAGCCTGCCTAGTCCTTCTCGAATCCTGAGAGTTCTGTTCCATTTCGTAAGCGAGTGTTCAGTGTGAAGTACTTCCATTCGCCCCTCCTCCAATTGCGGACTCCTTGTCAGAAGAGTTATCAAGCGCAAGGGAAAAGACTAGCAAGCCAATTACAGTCTTAAGGGTTGGTGTTCGAATTCTCTTCTCATTGGATCCAGTTGGAATTGTAGTTCTCTTTGCTGTTGTGCCAAGCGAGGGAGTTCTTTGATAACTCTACCAAGAATTAGGGTGCAGGCAAGTTTACTCGCTTCTCCTCGAATTGCATAAGAAAGATGGTTCTGGAGAGAAATCCTACCCGCAAGCATTTGCTTATAGAATGGTGGAGGGAGGAAGAGGTAGCAATACATTCCGCCTGATGCTTGATCACTGCATTCGTGATATATCAAATGAGCTCTCCGATCTATGATGAAGAGTTCCTGTAGATAGGATCATATTTCTTTCTAGTCCTAAGCATTTTAATTGGACCTTTCTCCTTGACTTAAGTTTTGGAATATTTTCATCCGGGATTGGAACGACCTATGTTGTAACGGAGGAGAGAAGGTGAACCAGCTTCCTTTGGTCGCCTCTCCCGTCTGGTCGAGTAGCTTTCGCTCCTTCCTACTTACTTTATTATAATATAAGCGGGTGGCCTATTGGGAGCTTTTTAGTCATAGTGGGAGCTTTCGGAAATAACTTTGCAGGTCAAGATCATAGGAAGAGGGAAGAACAAGGGAGAAGATCTTTTTGAAAAGAAGACGATTCCAAAAGAAACTCAAAACGGAGAATAGGATGCCTTAAAGGTAAATAAGAAAGATCATAAATAAAAAAGAAAGAAAATAGCTGCCTAGCCCGCGGGAAACAGAAGGTTAGGTTAGGAAGGGAGAAAGGATATTTACCAAGACTACTGAAATAGCACAGATTCGGCTTGGGAGTTCTCACTCGGGCTACTAATCTCCTCTTCTCCTACTCATAAGAACCAGAACAGGCACTCGTAATCGTCCCTAACCTCTGTCTCTAACCTATTCCTTTTCCTCTGTCCTTTTACCCTTTGAACAGCAAGCCGGAACTGGATTACATTTCAATAGAGAAAGCTATCAATGGTCACATTGAGACGGGAACAGATGGGAAGTTCGCCCTCCAGTTCTATTCCTTTGGATGAGACGGCGGTGAGCAATCGATAGAGAGCAAGGGATGCTAGCGCTCTTCTACTCATATTCCTTGCTTCAGTTGGTTCAGGAAGCTTTGGCATCGAGACGCATTACGATAGCTATAGCTAGGCCGGGTGGGATTCTCTCTCTATCTAATGGTTATGAAAAAAGTGATGAATCAAGTGGATCCTTTGCCCCTTACCTCAGTAGCTGGGAAGGCAGGCCCTTAGCTTCAACTAGTTCAGTTTGAGTCTTTCTCAGGAGTAGTTGCATTGCAAGTAGGCAGAAAATAAGTAGTGCGTTAGCTTATCTGTTCATTTTCAAACAACCCTTGTTTGTGCTCCTTTATCTTTCTAAGCCGCTCTCGCTAGCAGGGAATCTAGTTCAGCAAGGTCCATAGGGTGAGCTCGCTTGAAACTGGGGCGCGTCTGGTGGTATCGTATATAAGATCACACGGCTGCTTGCTTTTAGGAGCGATCTGTTCATCCAACTCGAAATATCGTAAGTAAGAGAAGAAGAAGAATCTGACGCCCAAAATTCCCATGTCTTTCTTGGTTGGACCAACCGGCGAAATCCGTCTTCCTTAATTGGAAGAGCAAGAACAAGTCTCTCCATTTTTTTGGGGGAGCAGAGCAGTCAAAGAATGAAACAGATCAAATGATTGTTCTAGAATGGCTATTTCTCACAATTGCTCCTTGTGATGCAGCGGAACCATGGCAATTAGGATCTCAAGACGCAGCAACACCTATGATGCAAGGAATAATAGACTTACATCACGATATCTTTTTCTTCCTCATTCTTATTTTGGTTTTCGTCTCACGGATCTTGGTTCGCGCTTTATGGCATTTCCAAAAAGAAAAAAATCCAATCCCGCAAAGGATTGTTCATGGAACTACTATCGAGATTCTTCGGACCATATTTCCTAGTATCATCCCGATGTTCATTGCTATACCATCATTTGCTCTCTTATACTCAATGGACGAGGTAGTAGTAAATCCAGCCATTACTATCAAAGCTATTGGACATCAATGGTATCGGAGTGCGCCTCTTCACGAGGGTGATTTAAGTGCAACGAAATGCCTTAAGAATATGGTTCGCGAAGCATCTGGCTTACCGGTAATCTCCCATTCCCGCCGTCGAGAGACTTAAATAACTATAGCATGCCAGAAACGGGGAGTTGAGATGGTTAGACCTAGACCCCGAAATGCTCCCAGCATAGAAGCCTATGGTTCCATCTTGTTGTTGCTGGAGGTACACATCCCTCTTCTCGGTGTGGAGCGATATACGAGAAATAGATGCTCAGCCTGAAATGTCCGATAACGGCGCTGAAGTAGTGAATCTATCGGCACCATAGCTGTGGCATACAACTTTGGACCTAACGGCCGGCCCAGTAACCTTTCGGAATGGGGGATCCCCGTTGGCAACAACCACGGTAGTAGTTGCGGAACTACTGGGCCGGGAGAGGACAACCTCTTGTTCCTGCTCCTCTTTCTTCGCTTCGGGGACGGAGGTCCTACGGTAGGTAACAGCAGGTACAAGCAACTTGACCGAAGGGGACCAGCGCTTCTACTCTTCCACCGAGGAGCCGTTCGCAGCGAGAAGCAAGGGATGTCGTGAACGGTGGGAGGTCACAGAGAATTTACCTATTCATAGAGTGATCCTATGATCGATACAGGATATAGACTATCTCTTTCTTTATTCGATTCTTTTTCTGAAAAAAAAGAAGGGTGACTCAACTTCTCAGCTAGAGTTGGGGGTGGGACTTGTTGGCATAATGCAAGCTGGAACGTGGGAATTCGAGGTATCATGAACTACTACTAAAAACCAACTTTTTTTTTCTTTTTGGACAAACGATATCAGGTCAGGTCTATGGATGGATCCAGATCTACGGGCCGGCCGGCCCCGGCCGATGAGCATAGGGAATCTATACTCGAGCGTTCAACTGGGCCCCTGACAGGATAGGTGAGGAATCTTGATATTTTTTATTGGGGCCTACAACTTCTCCGAGCCGACTAGCATCCCTTTCCACTGCGCATTTCTCGAACAAAGAAGACGACTATAGGATCGAATTCGCTTTCCATGGTGAACTGGTCGTCCCATACCTTCTGCCTGTCTCATATGTGTGGAACCAGGTCTTTTTCGGTTCCAGCCCCCCCCCT